TCACTTAATGAAAGTAGATTCTCTTTCCATTTATTTCAAAACCCCTTCCCGAACCAAATATGAATCTTTCGATTCATTTGGCTCTCGCGCTCAATTACTTATGAAAAATTCCCACATCTTTTTTTGAATGTAATGAGCCTATCTTCTCTTCTCTAGTCATATTTGAAAAAAAAGATATCAAAACTTATTACTAATCCAAAAACAGAATATTCGGAGGACTCTTCTGACAAATAAAAGAATTGTCAGCAAAATTGTTTCTTTTTTTTTTTTCAAATCCAAAGAATTCTTCTTACGTTTTACATAGGTCATCAATTCAGCATTGTATAAAAATGGATGAAATAGCCATTTTTCTAATAATGGACTCAAATCATTTTCTCGACATGAGTGTTCTATATCGAAAACAATTTCTTCCAACCCTTCATTGTTATTTTTAAACCATTTTTTTTATTAACATATTAACATAGTAGTAGAAAGAGTACATGCTGCGGCTGGACTTCAAACGATTTAGCTTTAACCATATTCCTAGTCCCATCTTATTGGTTAAGAGAGAATCAAAGTGGATTTACCAATGAATCACGAAATGCTATGGTTCTGAAAGAGGATTTCTTCATTTATTCAAAAGTAATTCGCGGGATCATGCACCCTTATAACGAAAAAAGTGCAGCGGGTTGGATCCAGTTTATTCTTGAAATAAACAAGTCGCACACACCCCCTTTCCAAAAAAAATCAATACACCAAGGACTACGCTTAGATTTATTGGATTTGTTGCTAAAATATCGGTATTAAACCCGAAACTCCCGGCGTATGGCCAGTGACCCACGAAAAGGAAAGAATCGGTTACATTTTTCATATGATCTCCTTTTTTAATTTTATAAATAAAATAGACTAATTCTCTATTTGTCGATTTTATTTTTGAATAATTTTTCTCTTCCCCCTCAAAAAAAAAGGGTTCTATTGGACTAAGAAGGGGAAGGAATAAATCGAGGGGGAAGGACGAAAGTGAATCAGTATGATAATTCCTCATCCTCAAATCATTCCTTCCCATGGGTTATTGTCCCAACGAATAAAAGTAATTGTAGTAGTTAACTCTTGATATTAATTCGAAAAAGGAAGCATCAAGCCCCGAACAATAAGAAAAATAGGTATTTTTCTTATCTTATAGGATTAAGATGAAATATTAAACAAAAGGATTCGCAAATAAAAGCGCTAATGCTACAACTAATCCATAAATTGTTAAAGCTTCCATAAAAGCCAGACTAAGCAATAAAGTCCCTCGTATTTTTCCCTCTGCCTCGGGCTGTCTCGCAATGCCTTCTACAGCTTGACCCGCAGCAGTCCCTTGACCAACCCCAGGTCCAATAGAAGCAAGACCGACGGCCAACCCAGCAGCAATCACAGAAGCGGCAGAAATCAGTGGATTCATGATAAATTCCTCGTACCAAAAAAAAAAAAAAAGTTAATGATACTTAATGATACAATCAACCAAAAAACTATGACTTAATTATGCCATCGTTAAGATTCATCCAGTCGAAGTAACTAAGAGCTACGAATTGAAATGAGTTGAAGTATAATAATACTATTGAAGATTGAATCATCCGAACTACTTCGATATCTATTTTTTAGTTCCTATCTACGAGTTTTTGTAAATCCCTACGACTTTTGCTTTTCCATGTCTTTATTGGTTTGGTTATGAACCATTCTTCATTTTGTTTTTCTTGATTGAATCTCTTTCTTCATTCAATATTCAATTCATATTCAATCCTTATCGAAATTCACATATACACCATAGTAAGGCAGATTAGATTCGATATATCTTTTAGATATAACTTAGTTCAGATATAACTAGTTAATATCTAATCTCACATATACATGTGTTTCGTCTATAACGTAAACCCACTATTTGTATCGTAGACCCAACCGGACTAGAGAAATTTTTTTCCCACCATCCACCAAAGGAAGTTGGAATTCTATTGCATACACCTAGTTCGACCCCCCTCGACTAAACAAACCCTTTCGATTTTATTATTATTCAATACTGAGGTGATCAATATAAAGGGATCAATTCATTAGTGTGTTAGTGTGAAACATTGCATAGAAATATCAGTCAATACTTGGTTGATCTAAGTTTATGTAATTTAAACTAAATTCAACTTGATTTTCTATTTAGATTCTATTTCCTTCCTATATTATGTTAATTATTTGTTAATTATTATTATGTTAATTTCTGTACTCATTTATTATTCATCGGTAGCATAAATCAAATCCATAAAAATTATTATTCAGATTATGACTCCTAATATTTGAATTGCCTCAACCAAACAAAATAAAAAAAAGATTTTACTCGGAGGGAAGGGCCAAACATACATTTTAGGAAAAAGATCTTTTAGATCTCTTTCCTTTTTTTTTTTTTTACAATTCCCTAATGTCGTAATCTTTTTAGCTATTCTTCTAGTTCTAGATCGTATATACCTTTGTATATGTATACTTATGCTCCGGCAGTCGGCTATCTTGAGCTACGCATACATTGCCTTGGACTAAGAGAAAAAAGACGATTTCAAAAAAAAAGTCAATGATGACCCTCCATGGATTCACCTATATAAGCCGCGGCTAAAGTTGCAAAAATAAGAGCTTGAATACCGCTTGTAAATAATCCAAGGAACATGACAGGTATAGGAACTACTAAAGGTACTAAAGAAACAAGAACAACAACCACTAATTCATCCGCTAGTATATTTCCAAAAAGTCGAAAACTAAGCGATAAAGGTTTTGTGAAATCTTCTAAAACGTTAATGGGCAAAAGGATTGGAGTTGGTTGAATGTATTTACTGAAATAACCTAATCCTTTTTTGGTAAGACCCGCATAGAAATATGCTACTGATGTAAGCAAAGCTAAAGCAACAGTAGTATTTATATCATTCGTAGGTGCGGATAACTCCCCCTGAGGTAACTGTATGAGTTTCCAAGGTAAAAGTGCGCCCGACCAATTCGAAACAAAAATAAATAGAAACATGGTTCCAATAAAGGGAACCCATGGACCATATTCTTCTCCAATCTGAGTTTTGCTCACGTCTCGAATGAATTCAAGGACATACTCGAAGAAATTCTGACTGGCAGTCGGAATGGTTTGTGGATTCCGAACAGCTACAATGGCTGAACCTACTAAGATAGCAATTACAACCCAAGACGTAATAAGTACTTGGCCATGGATTTTGAAACCTCCTATTTCCCAATAGAAATGTTGACCTACTTCCACACCAGATAGATCGTATAATCCTTTGAGTGTACTGATGGAGCATAATAGAACATTCATATCGCCCTCTGAAAGAAATAGAATTTGAAAAGGAATTATTTTGATTCAACCATCTTTGTTTTTTGTTTCGAGTTGCCCACTTGAATTGTATATTTTGTTTGGATACCAACTAATCACATAATATCCCCAACAATTTTGATGCCTTTTATGTTATAGGTTCTTTTTATGTTATGCGATTCAGGAATAAAAAGCGATTGTATAAACCTATGGGGTTCAAAAAAGAATTTATTTATCTTATTATTAATCAAGGATTTCGTATATAGCTAGAACGTCCCTCACAAATTGCAACTACTAATTTGTTAAGAATTAATCGGATTGAAGCTATAGCGTCATCGTTTGTTGGAATCGAAATATCTGCGAGATCCGGGTCACAATTTGTATCAATTAAACAAATCGTTGGAATTCCCAAAATGAGACATTCTCGAAGAGCTGTATATTCTTTTTGCTGATCAATGATTATTACAATATCGGGTAACCCCATCATATATTTAATCCCGCCCAAATATGTTTGCAAGTGGGATAACTGCCTCTTCAACACAGCCGCATCTCTTTTCGGCAGACGGTTGAATCCCCCCGTCTTTTGTTCCATTCGAAAGTCTCTGAACTTATGAAGTCTCGTTTCTGTAGTGGACCAATTTGTTAAAATACCACCGAGCCATTTTTTATTAACATAATGACACCGAGCCCGTATTGAAGCTCGTGCTACTGAATCAGCTGCTTTAGTTTTGGTACCAACAATTAAGAATTTTTTTCCCTTACTTGCTGCATCAAAAACTAAATCACAAGCTTCTGATAAAAACCGAGCAGTTTTAGTAAGATTTGTAATATGAATACCTTTACGCTTTTCAGAGATATAAGGTGCCATTCTCGGATTCCATTTCCTAGTACCATGACCAAAGTGAACTCCGGCTTCCACCATCTCTTTCAAATTTATGTTCCAATATCTTCTTGTCATTTCTCACACGCTTTCTATCTCTCTTTTTGTTAAAAAAAAGCAAGAGAGACGAGAGGTACCCTGAAAAAAAAATTGTTCCGATGGAACCTTATCTTTTTACCGTAGATTTTCTGTTGCTACACGAGCTAAGCCATTCATTTTTTTCTATTTGTTAGTATTTTTACTCCTATTACTAATACTAAACCATATGACCGAAACTAGTGAAAACTTAGGAATGATTAAATCCTATAAAAGGTTGTTCCGCTGGATCATGAAAATTCTTTGAAATGCACGAATCAAAAAATTCTCTGTGGTAGAACAAAATATCTCCCACTTCACCCTTGAATAAATTCGTCTTTTTAGTTTTCAAAGAAATGTTATTATGTTGCCGCGAAAAACGCACTAATCCTTTGAATCCGGTACCAACAGGTATCATACCCCCTAGAACAACGTTCTCTTTCAAACCTTTCAACCAATCGATACGACTCTTGAGAGCAGCTTTTGCTAAAACGCGAGCAGTTTCTTGAAAACTCGCTTCAGATATGAAACTTTGAGTATTAAGAGATGCTCGCGTTATTCCCAATAATATGGCTCGGTAACAGAGTGCTTCTTCCAAAGCACGTCCTGTTCGTTCCGCTCGCAACAATCCAATCAGTTCTCCAGGTAAAAAAACATTAGACATTCCCTCTTCGGAAACCAACACTTTTGATGTTATTTGACGTACAATAATTTCTATATGTCTGTTATGGATCTGCACCCCCTGGGAGCGATAAACCTTTTGGATCTTATTAACCAAAGAGATACGACTTTGCACTATAGTTAGCTCACCACCAATCAAGAATGTCCAAGGAATCCCCAGAATTCGTGTTATACACGCGTTCCAACCTTCAACTCTCTTTTCTAGGTTGCTCGATATTGAATCAATAGAGCGCACTTCTAACACTTGTTCCACTTTTGGCAGACCCTGCGTTATATCACCAGATCGTGATTTTTCATATATAAATGTAACTAACGTATCGCCTTCGGAAAGGATTTCTCCATAATGGCCATGAAGAGTTGCTCCTGGAATGGTCAAATAAGGCTTAGCTGATCTTATTACTACCGAATTGACTTGAACAATTATAACTTGACCCGATTTTAGGTGTGGTCCGTTTTTGGCTATACATAGATTTTCACAAATCAGCTGGCCCAAGCTAATTATTGGGGATCTTTCTTCACAATAATTGTGATGATAATCATGATAGAGAAAATGCCAATTCAAATTGAATTGATTCAAAATGATGTTACTGCATGGATCGGGCTTAGAAACTCTCCCATTTTCATTCATTAAATAATATTTAATTTGAATTACTTGAACGTTCTTTTTTAAATTGTCAAGCTCAAGTTGCAAATATTTAGTTACCGAGATCTGATTATGAGTTATAAAATGGTAAAATGAATATGAAGAATAATTCGCAATTTGAAGAGCTGTTCCTAAAGGGCCCAAGTAATTCCTAATTAAAATTATAGGATCGCTTTGAATTCTTTCTTTTATCACATTGTGATATTTTACATTATTGAATGGACCTATTCGAAAACAATTAGGTGATGATAAAATTATCAAAGATTGGTATTCCTTATTTCTATTCAACAACGTACTAATAGTTCTTTGATTTTGTCTAAGTGATTGTTGAATTCTTGCCTTGAGATAAAATGGATTGATATTGGCACGCTCTGACGCATTATCATAGAGGAATCCAGAACTTGAGAAATCCTTCCTTTTTCGGCTATACAAACTATGGGATTTCACTAAGTCAATTCGTAAGAAATATCGAATCAGATCTCTTGTACTTACTTCAATAAAAGAAGCATGAGCCTCCTCAATAGAAGAACTTTTTTTTTCTTGATCCCAATTCAGCGATAAACAAGTACGAATTAATTGAATACTTGGGTCAGAAATTCCCAAAACAGGGTTACCATATCCATAAAGGATATAATTAACAACTCGAAGTTGCAGGTTTTCCCTTTCCTGCAACAGATCTTGAGGGAAAAGTGTTGATAAATTTATACCGTCTGCTATTTCATATATGATTACGGGCCGAACAAAAATAAAATACTTTTTCTTAGTAAGTGTAATCCGTTGGACATAGATCCAATTTTGAAAATTTTTTTTTGATTCCTTCGAATTTTTTTTGACCGTTCCTGGTGGTATCAAGATCCCGCTGTGTCGGGAGATATTATCTGTCTCTCCAGGAAAATGGATATCTCCCGAAAAGATTTTAAGTTCAATCTCTTTTTTTTTTTTCTCCACTCGGACTAAGCCGCCTACTCGGCTTCTTGTATTTAAAGCAATTCGTGTATCCACTCTAATGATACTATTGTTCCGTACCATTATGGAAGAAGATTCAGGTAAAATATGTACTTCCTCGGGAATGAAAAAAAATCTATCTATTTTCATTTTGTATTTTGGCGTAAATTCTTTGACTCCTCGATATTCAATCAAATCCTCTTTTTTGCGGATTGACTGCACTCCTATAGTCCCATATTTAGTAATTCCTGAACTGTTTCTTCTGTATTGAAGATCATCGAAATAAGCAAAAATACTTTTTCGACGGAAAATACCATTTATGGGTATTTCAATGGAGATACCCATAAATGGTATTTCAATGGAGATATCGGCAGGGGGCATTAGTTCTTTCTCCCTTTCTGGAATCGATTGGAATGGAATGATGAATCTATTTCTTCGCTTCTTTGCCAATAAATCATAACTCTCATGTAGAATTGGGGGATATATGAGATTACAATGACCAGTACATATGATTCGATTATGCTCTGAATAGTCAGTAATCTTACTTTGATTTTTACCAGAAAGATCCGAACTAAAGAATCTGTATCGAACTTGATCATTATTTCCTGAAAAGCTCGAAATATATCGTCCTTCGCCAGAAACAGAAAGAGAATGAACTTGATCTTGATCCTTATGTATTGAAAAATAGACTACACGGTATCTGCACGAACTTCCTTTTAATATCCATAAATGGCTTGTTCTTGGTAAGAGGTGGACATTACTATATGCAAATTCAGGTGTATGGTACACATCAGTACTCCAGTGGATTTCTCCTTCGGAGTCGGAATAGATATGCTTTCGGACCCTTTCTTTAAAATTCAAAGTGTATGTTCCCGCGCGAATCTCGGCAATCACTTGTTCTGATTCTACATATTGATCGTTTTGAACTAAAAGAAAACTTTTTTGTGGAATAGTCACGTTATAGAGAAT